TGCAGTGTTTAGTGTCTAATAAAGAACTCTTTTGATTTTGATTGAATGTATTGACTACTAATAGGAAGAAATCACTTTGACAGCTTCTACTCGTGTTCTAGCTCGTCTGAGAGCTAGATTTGCCTCAATTGCTTGTCTCTTACCCTCAGCTCTACTCAAGTTAGCTTCAGCTATTTCAAGAGTTTGTTGAGCTTCTTGTGGATCAATGTCAGTACTAATTTCCGCACCATTTCCTAAAATGGTGATCTCATTATTACTTATTCTAGCGAAACCGCCCATAAGAGCCACCGTTAACCATCGGTCGTTTAGCCGTATTCTCAAAAGACCTATATCTACAGCCGTGGCAATGGGGGCATGGTTTGGTAATACCCCAATTTGTCCACTATTAGTAGATAAAATAATCTCTTTCACTTTGGAATCCCAAATCATTCGATTAGGAGTCAGTACACAAAGATTTAAGGTCATTTCTTCAATTTGCTCTCCTCTTCTAAGTTCATAGCTTTCGCGGTAGCTTCATCGATGTTACCCACCAAATAAAAGGACTGCTCGGGAAGACCGTCTAATTCTCCAGAAAGGATGAATTGAAAACCCCGAATTGTTTCTGCGAGACCAACATATTTCCCTGGAGAACCAGTAAATACTTCTGCCACAAAGAAGGGTTGTGATAAGAAACGTTCAATCTTGCGTGCTCTTGCTACAGTTAAACGATCTTCTTCGGATAATTCGTCCAACCCAAGGATAGCTATAATGTCCTGAAGTTCTTTGTAACGTTGTGAAGTTTGCTTAACCCTTTGCGCAGTTTCATAATGTTCCTCGCCAACGATCCGAGGTTGTAACATAGTTGACGTTGAATCCAAGGGATCTACTGCTGGATAAATACCTTTGGCAGCTAATCCTCTTGATAATACGGTAGTAGCATCTAAATGTGCAAATGTCGTGGCAGGAGCAGGGTCGGTCAAATCATCCGCAGGTACATAAACTGCTTGGATCGATGTTATGGATCCTTCCTTGGTAGAAGTAATTCTTTCTTGCAAAGAACCCATTTCTGTACTAAGGGTAGGTTGATAACCCACTGCAGAAGGCATTCTACCTAATAAGGCAGAGACTTCGGACCCTGCTTGAACAAAACGAAATATATTGTCGATGAATAGAAGTACGTCTTGCTCATTAACATCCCGGAAATATTCCGCCATGGTTAGGGCAGTCAAGCCAACTCTCATACGAGCTCCTGGCGGTTCATTCATTTGACCATAGACTAGAGCCACTTTGGATTCTGCAATATTTTTTTCATTAATCACCCCAGATTCTTTCATTTCCATGTAGAGATCATTTCCTTCACGAGTACGCTCACCTACTCCGCCAAATACGGATACACCTCCGTGAGCTTTGGCAATGTTGTTGATCAATTCCATGATGAGTACTGTTTTACCCACTCCAGCTCCCCCAAATAGTCCTATTTTTCCTCCACGGCGATAGGGGGCTAAAAGATCCACTACTTTAATCCCTGTTTCAAAGATTGAGAATTTCGTATCTAACTGTATGAAGGCGGGTGCAGATCTATGAATAGGAGATGTTGTGCGAGTATCGACAGGACCTAAATCATCAACGGGCTCTCCAAGAACGTTGAAAATTCGTCCGAGAGTAGCTCCCCCGACTGGAACACTTAGAGGAGCCCCCGTGTCAATCACTTTCATTCCTCTCATCAGACCATCTGTAGCACTCATAGCTACAGCTCTCACTCGATTATTTCCTAATAATTGTTGTACTTCACAAGTTACATTAATTTGCTGACCAACAGTATCTCGACCTTTAATTACCAAAGCATTATAAATATTAGGCATCTTGCCCGGTGGAAAGATGACATCCAGTACTGGGCCAATAATTTGAGCGACACGTCCTAGGTTTTGTTCTTCAAGTTTAGAAACCACAGGATCAGAAGTAGTGGGATTGCTTCTCATAATCATAAATCATAATAAACATAATAAATATGTCGAAATTCTTTTTTTAAAAGTACTGAATCAAAATAAATATCCGATAGCAAGTTGATCGGTTAATTCCATAAGAAATAAATGGGAGTTAGCATTCTATTGAGTTGGTACCACCCAATCGAATCCAATTCAATCCTTTACTCAGTTAATGAGTCAATTTTCAATTCTTATTGTATTTTTTCTTTTTTTTTTTTTGATTTGTGTTGTGCACCTATTCTTCTTTATATACTATATCTGTTCCCTTTTCTAGATGAATTAGGCCTCTTTTCACATCTAGGATTTACATATACATATACAACATATATTACTGTCAAGAGAGGGGGGTGGTCCTCTATTCTTTCTTTTTTTTTTTCTATATTAGTATAGAATATTATCTATTTACTATTTCTATGTTATATGAATTTATCTATTTATATATATCTTTCTATCTTTAATATCTTTACTTTTGTATTTATTCATTCTATAATTTACCTATAACTAGAATTTATCTAGAATTTAGAATGATTTAGAAT